AAATAAAGCACTGCGATAAGACCCCATACCTAGAGCTAACATCATATAACCCAATTGAGACATTGTAGAATAGGCTAAACCCCTCTTAATGTCTTTTTGAGCAAGAGCTAAAGTAGCTCCTAAAAAAACTGTTATTATCCCTATAAAAGAGATAAAATTCATTATGTGGGGTATGACTATGAAAAGAGGTATAAGTCGAGCTACAAGAAAAATTCCTGCTGCTACCATCGTAGCAGCATGTATAAGAGCTGAAATAGGAGTCGGCCCTTCCATTGCATCAGGTAACCATACATGAAGGGGAAATTGTGCAGATTTAGCAATAGCACCGCCAAATAATAGAACAGCGCACAAAGTAACAAATAACAAATTGACCTCATTAGTAGAAATCAAGTTATTTAATATTTGGAATAAATCACGAAATTCGAAACTTCCTGTTACCCAATAAAACCCCAAAATACCTAATAATAAACCAAAATCACCAACACGATTAGTTACAAACGCTTTTTGACAAGCCTTTGCTGCAACAGGTCGTGTGAACCAAAATCCTATTAATAGATACGAACACATTCCAACCAATTCCCAAAAAATATAAATTTGTATCAAATTTGAACTAGTAACTAATCCCAACATGGAAGTACTGAAAAAACTCATATAAGCAAAAAATCTCAGATATCCATGATCATGAGACATATAATTATCACTATAAATCAGAACCAAAATTCCAACAGTAGTAATTAATATTGACATAATAGAAGTAAGTGGATCGATTAAGTATCCGAATTCTAAAGAAAAATCATTATTGATAATCCAAGACCATACATATTGATAGACAGAACTGCTATTTATTTGCTGAATAGACAGATTCATGGAAAAAATCATGACTATACTTAACAATAAAACGCTCTGAAAAGCCCACATACGACGAAGACTTTTTGTTGCCGTCGGAAAAAGAAGAAGTCCCAACCCTATTAACATAGGAACTGGAAGTGGAAGAAAGGGTATTATCCACGCATATTGATATGTCTGTTCCATAAAAAAAGTTTTTTATTTTTAATTAATTGTTTCCGATTGACCGGATCTTACCTCTTTCGAAAAAGTCACTAAAAAATCAAGATATGCACTAACTTATTTAATTTAATAATTTTATATTAGTATTTATTCTGAGTCTTTTCAAAATCGTTGAAATATTCAAAACAAGAAGTTACAATTGGTCAAATGATATGACCATGACCAAGTGCCATATAAAATAAAAAGAATCTAAATAAATAGGAAAATTTATATTATTACGATAATTTATCGTCATAATAATTTATAATTAATAAAAATAATAAAACAAGCTTAAAAATTTAAGCTAAAAAGAGTACTTGATGTTCATATGAATTATATGATTAACTAAGGTCATCGGTCTAATGAAATAAAAACTCTTTATTTTAGTTACTTTATTTCAACTCATTAACTAATTCATTATGGGATTGATTGTTTTCCATTTCAATCAAAACAATTTATTATTAAAGTTTAGAAGATTATAGATCTAAAATGAACTTTTTTTATAAAAAAATGGATCCTTTAACAGATTTCTTACTAGTCTCATTCGAATTTGAAAATTTAATTTAGGTGTATTTTTCTCAAGTTTTACTAAAAAAAGACTCACTTTTTTAGGCAAAAGTTTACAATCCTTTGAGGTATTTTATTACATGTAAATAAAGTATAGAATAGAATGACGAAAATAAAGGTCTTTTAGGTTCTTTTTTAAGTTTGATTTCTATCACATAGAAATTCTAAAGATATTACTTTGAGGTATAAACAACGAGAATTAAGAGTTCCAAACCAAAAATTTTTGGTTTTACGAATAGTGTATGGAATCAAAAAATTTTTATGTTATTTCGAGTCATTTTTTATTAAATTTTCACATATATATCTATATTTCTTTTTTATGAAGAGAATCTTTTTTAGATAAAAATAGATAATGAATAAGAAAAAATAATTGGTTTTGAACAATAGATGTCTTTCACATCCAACTATAACAATGAGTAACTTCTTCATTTTTAAATGGCAGTTCCAAAAAAACGTACTTCGATATCAAAAAAGCGTATTCGTAAAAATATTTGGAAAAGGAAAGGATATTGGGCAGCGTTAAAAGCTTTGTCATTAGGGAAATCTCTTTCTACCGGGAATTCAAAAAGTTTTTTTGTACGACAAACAACTAAGTCCTAAAAGATTGGAATAATCAGACTGGATTTGACTCAAAAAATTGGATCAGTAATTATTAATATAAAAAAATTGGCAGTCCTAGACTCTTAATCTTATTCTTATAAGATGTCTAAAAGAAAAATTCTTCTATTTTCTGAAATCTAAAGAAATAAAAAATATTGTATTTTTTTTTAGTATATTTTCAATCATATTTTGGTGGTGGGGAGTCTTATTTTCCCCATCGACCTTTACAATAATGAATGAAAAATTTTTATCTTTCTCGGGAAGGGCAGATATAAGATTTTTAGTT